TAAATACATTAAAAAGGGACAAATTCTAGCGGGCGGTGCGGCTACAGCTGGTGGGGAACTCGCTTTAGGGAAAAATGTATTAGTAGCTTATATGCCATGGGAAGGTTACAATTTTGAAGACGCAGTACTAATTAGTGAACGTCTGGTCTATGAAGATATTTATACTTCTTTTCACATCCGAAAATATGAAATGAAGACTCATGTAACAAGCCAAGGCCCTGAAAGAATCACTAAGGAGATACCGCATTTAGAGGCTCATTTACTCCGAAATTTAGACAGAAATGGAATTGTGATTCTGGGATCTTGGGTAGAAACAGGTGATATTTTAGTAGGTAAATTAACACCTCAGACAGCGAACGAATCGTCATATGCCCCGGAGGATAGATTATTACGAGCTATACTTGGCATTCAGGTATCCACTTCAAAAGAAACTTCTCTAAGACTGCCTATAGGTGGAAGGGGTCGAGTTATTGATGTGAGATGGATCAATAGAAAAGGGGGTTCCAATTATAATTCAGAAAGGATTCGTGTATATATTTCACAGAAACGTGAAATCAAAGTAGGTGATAAAGTAGCTGGAAGGCATGGGAATAAGGGTATAATTTCTAAGATTTTATCTAGACAAGATATGCCCTATTTACAAGATGGAACGCCCGTTGATATGGTATTCAACCCATTAGGAGTACCTTCACGAATGAATGTGGGACAGATATTTGAATGTTCGCTCGGGTTAGCGGGGGATCTGCTAAAGAAACATTATAGAATAGTGCCTTTTGATGAGAGATATGAGCAAGAGGCTTCAAGAAAACTAGTGTTTTCTGAATTATATGAAGCCAGTAAGCAAACAAAAAATCCATGGGTATTTGAACCCGAATATCCAGGAAAAAGCAGAATATTTGATGGAAGAACAGGAGATCCTTTTGAACAACCTGTTCTAATAGGAAAGTCCTATATCCTCAAATTAATTCATCAAGTTGATGATAAAATACATGGGCGTTCCAGTGGGCATTACGCACTTGTTACACAACAACCCCTTAGAGGGAGGGCCAAACAAGGGGGGCAAAGAGTTGGAGAAATGGAAGTTTGGGCTCTAGAGGGATTTGGTGTTGCTCATATTTTACAAGAGATGCTTACTTATAAATCTGATCATATTAGAGCTCGTCAAGAAGTACTTGGTGCTACGATTATTGGAGCAACAGTACCTAATCCAGAGGGTGCTCCAGAATCTTTTCGCTTGCTCGTTCGAGAACTACGATCTTTGGCCCTGGAACTGAATCATTTCCTTGTATCTGGAAAGAACTTCCAGATGAATAGGAAGGAAGCTTGATCTCAATGAATCAGAATTGATATTCTATGATCGACCAGTATAAACATCAACAACTTCGAATTGGACCAGTTTCCCCTAAACAAATTGAGGCTTGGGCAAAAAAAATTCTACCCAATGGAGAGATAGTTGGAGAGGTGAAAAAACCCTATACTTTTCATTATAAAACCAATAAACCCGAGAAAGATGGATTGTTTTGTGAAAGAATTTCTGGACCCATAAAAAGTGGGATTTGTGCTTGTGGAAATTACCGAGTGATTGGGGTTGAAAAAGAAGACCCGAAATCTTGTGAAGAATGCGGGGTTGAATTTGTTGATTCTCGGATACGAAGGTACAAAATGGGATACATAAAATTGGCATGTCCAGTGACTCATGTGTGGTATTTGAAACGTCTTCCTAGTTATATTGCGAATATTTTAGATAAGCCTCTTAGGGAATTAGAGGGCCTAGTATATTGCGATGTGTGATTTGATCAAAATTTGCATTTGACAGATTTGGACTGAGAAACTGTCATCCCATTCAATCTGATTGGGATGCCCCACAGCTCTGACATGTATCTTGGGAGGAGGAACATGAAGCTCAGAATGGAAGGAAAGGGGAATTGATCATGGTCGATTCCGTAACAGGTAATATAGGAATTGTTAGTTATACCTCGTGAAAAAAGATTTTTTGTGTAAATTTCTTTGAGAAAGAAAGCAGGCAAATATGGCATGGTTACAGGAGCCTATTTATCGCATATATGCTTTAAGGGATATCATGGCATAACCATCGAGGTGAGCAAGGACCTAAAAGGATCGAATGGAACAATACAATATATAGACAAATAAATCCTTTACGAATCCCAAAATCTTCCTTTCAGGGGATTCATCATTTGAGGGGAAGCAGACTACTCAAGAATTTCACATTTCCTTTTTTTCGTAAACATAAAAGAAAGTCAAAAGGTTAGAGTGAAAATAAAAAGAAGATAAGAATGAATCAATGAAAGGCTGGTCCTTACTGGGAACTTGAGTAAAGAGTAGCTTTTTGTAAGGTTTTCTCAAACAAAGTTTAAAAAGAAGAAGAACTCCTTTATTTATTTGGTGTAACTACTTGAGCCGGATGAAAGGAAACTTTCACGTCCGATTGTGAGGGGGGGAATCCAATCCTACAGAAACCTATCTCAATTTTTCTTTTGCTAGGTCCATAGCTAAAAAACCGACTTTCTTACGATTACGAGGTTCATTCGAATATGAAATCCAATCCTGGAAATATAGTATCCCACTTTTTTTTACTACTAAAGGTTTCGAGACATTTCGAAACCGAGAAATGTCTACAGGGGCAGGTGCTATCAGAGAACAATTAGCCGATTTGGATTTGCGAATTATTAAAGAGAATTGTTTGGTAGAATGGAAGGAATTAAGAGATGAAGAGTCCGCAGGAAATGAATGGGAAGATAAAAAAATTATAAGAAGAAAGGATTTTTTGGTTAGGCGCATAGAATTAGCTAAACATTTTCTTCGAACAAATGTAGACCCAGAACGGATGGTTTTATGCCTATTACCAGTTCTTCCTCCGGAGTTGAGACCAATCATTCAGATAGACGGGGGTAAACTAATGAGTTCCGATATTAATGAACTCTATAGAAGAGTCATCTATCGGAACAATACTCTTACCGATCTATTAGCAACAAGTAAATCTACACCAGGGGAATTAGTAATGTGTCAGGAGAAATTGGTCCAAGAGGCCGTGGATACACTTTTTGATAATGGGATTCGCGGACAACCCGTGAGAGATGGTCATAATAAAGTTTACAAGTCATTTTCTGATGTAATTGAAGGCAAAGAGGGAAGATTTCGTGAGACTCTACTTGGTAAACGGGTCGATTATTCAGGGCGTTCCGTCATTGTCGTAGGTCCTTTGCTTTCATTACATCAATGTGGATTACCTCGAGAAATAGCAATAGAACTCTTCCAAACATTTGTAATTCGTGGTCTAATCAGACAAGATGTTGCTTCTAACACGGGGATTGCTAAAAGCAAAATTCGGGAAAAAGAACCCATTGTATGGGAAATCCTTCAAGAAGTTATGCAAGGGCACCCTGTATTGTTGAATAGAGCGCCTACCCTGCATAGATTAGGCATACAGGCGTTTCAACCCATTTTAGTGGAAGGGCGTGCTATTTGTCTACACCCATTAGTTTGTAAGGGTTTCAACGCAGACTTTGATGGGGATCAAATGGCTGTTCACGTACCTTTATCTTTGGAAGCTCAAGCAGAAGCTCGTTTACTTATGTTTTCTCATATGAATCTCTTGTCTCCAGCTATTGGGGATCCAGTTTCCGTACCAACTCAAGATATGCTTATTGGACTCTATGTATTAACGATGGGAAATCCACGGGGTATTTGTGCAAATAGGTATAATCAATATAATTCTAATTGCATAAACGATAAAAAGGAAAGAGTTGAAAACAATGACTGTAAGTATACAAAAGATCCGTATTTTTATAGTTCTTATGATGCACTTGGAGCTTATCGGCAGAAACAAATTCATTTAGATAGTCCTTTGTGGCTCTGGTGGAGACTAGATCAACGCGTCGTTGGCTCAAGAGAAGTTCCTATCGAAGTTCAATATGAATCTTTTGGTAATTCTAATGAGATTTATAAATACTATCGAATAGTAGGAAGTGTCAAAAGAGAAATTCGTTGTATATACATTCGAACTACTGTGGGTCATCTTTCTTTTTATCGAGAAGTAGAAGAAGCCATACAGGGGTTCTGGTGGGCCTACTCATAATATCTAATATAAAATTCTATTAGCGATGCCCATACTCGTGGGAATTTGTGTCCACCCCAATTTCACTGGTATCAGAATTTCTAAATTTCTGTGTGAATCAAGATTTAGGAAAGGAAGTTTTTGAATCACTGACCCAGGCCCGTTGCGGAATCTTACTCAGCAGAATATGGAGGTTCTTATGTCAGAACGGACCGATCTGGTCTTTCACAATAAGGTGGTAGATGGAACTGCTATGAAACAACTTATTAGCAGATTAATAAATCATTTTGGAATGGCATATACATCACATATCTTGGATCAAGTGAAGACTTTGGGTTTCCAACGAGCCACTGCTACATCTATTTCATTAGGAATTGATGATCTTTTAACAATACCTTCTAAGGGATGGTTAGTTCAAGACGCTGAACAACAACGTTTTCTTTTAGAGAAAAACCATCATTATGGGAACGTACACGTGGTAGAAAAATTACGTCAATCCATTGAGATATGGTATGCTACAAGTGAATATTTGAGACAAGAAATGAATCCTAATTTTCGGATGACCGATCCCTCTAATCCAGTATATCTAATGTCCTTTTCGGGGGCTAGAGGAAATGCATCTCAAGTACACCAATTAGTAGGTATGAGAGGGTTAATGTCGGACCCTCAAGGACAAATGATTGATTTGCCCATTCAAAGCAATTTACGCGAAGGACTTTCTTTGACAGAATATATAATTTCTTGCTACGGAGCCCGCAAAGGAGTTGTAGATACTGCTGTACGAACATCAGATGCTGGATATCTCACGCGTAGACTTGTTGAAGTAGTTCAACACATTCTTGTACGTAGAACGGATTGTGGCACTATCCGAGGTATTTCCGTGAGTCTTCGAAATGGGATGACGGAAAAAATTTTTGTCCAAACACTAATTGGTCGTGTATTAACAGACGATATATATATTGGTCTACGATGCATTGCCACTAGAAATCGAGATATTGGAATTGGGCTTGTCAATCGGTTCATAACCTTCCGAGTACACCCAATATATATTCGAACTCCTTTTACTTGCAGGAGCACATCTTGGATCTGTCAATTATGTTATGGTCGGAGCCCTACTCATGGTGACTTGGTCGAGTTAGGAGAAGCCGTAGGCATTATTGCGGGTCAATCAATTGGAGAACCGGGGACTCAACTAACATTAAGAACTTTTCATACTGGCGGAGTATTCACAGGCGGTACTGCCGAACATGTACGAGCTCCCTCTAATGGAAAAATACAATTTGATGAGGATTTGGTCCATCCCACACGTACCCGTCATGGGCATCCTGCTTTTATATGTTTTCTAGACTTGTATGTAACTATTCAGAGTCGAGATATTATACATAATGTGAATATTCCAACAAAGAGTTTGATTTTAGTGCAAAATAATCAATATGTAGAATCGGAACAAGTGATTGCCGAGATTCGTGCCGGAACATCCACTTTTCATTTTAAAGAAAGGGTTCAAAAACATATTTATTCTGAATCAGAAGGAGAAATGCACTGGAGTGCCAATGGCTATCATGCGCCCGAATATTCATATAGTAATGTTCATCTATTACCAAAAACAAGTCATTTATGGATATTAGCGGGAGGTTTATGCAGATCCAATATAGTGTCTTTTTCACTCCACCAGGATCAAGATCAAATGAATGCTAATTCTTTTTTTGTCGAAGAAAGATATATCTTTGATCTCTCACTGACTAATGATCAAGTAAGACATAAATTGTTAAATACTTTTGGTAAAAAAAATAGGGAAATTCTTGACTATTCAAAACCTTATAGAGTCATATCTAATGGTCATTGTAATCTCATGCATCCTCCTACTTCTATTCGTCAAAATAATTCCGAGGATTCCTTGGCGAAAAAGCGAAGAAATAGATTTGCGATTCCCTTACAATATGATCAAGAACGTGAAAAGAAACTAAAACCCTGTTTTGGTATTTCAATGAAAATACCTAGAAATGGTATTTTACGTAGAAATAGTATTTTTGCTTATTTTGATGATCCGCGATACAGAAGAAACAGTTCGGGAATTACTAAATATGGGATTGTCGAAGTAGGTGCAATGGTAAAAAAAGAGGATTTGATTGAGTATCGAGGAGCAAAAGAATTTAGTCCGAAATATCAAATTGAAATGAAAGTCGATCCATTTTTTTTCATTCCCGAAGAAGTGCATATCTTACCCGGATCTTCGCCCATAATGGTGCGGAACAATAGTATCATTGGAATAGATACACGACTTGCTTTAAATATAAATACAAGAAGTCGAGTAGGTGGATTAGTCCGAGTGGAGAGAAAAAAAAAAAGTATGGAACTTAAAATTTTTTCTGGAGATATTCATTTTCCTGGAGAGATGGATAAGATATCTAGACACAGCGGCATTTTGATACCACCAGGAATGGAAAAAAAAAATTATAAAGGATCAAAAAAATTGAAAAATTGGATCTATGTCCAACGGATTACACCTACAAAAAAAAAATATTTTGTTTTGGTTAGACCCGTAGTCACATATGAAATAGCTGATGGGATAAATTTAGCAACACTTTTTTCTCAGGATCTCTTGCAGGAAAAGGATAATGTCCAACTTCGAATTGTTAATTATATACTTTATGGAAATGGCAAGTCAATTCGAGGGATTTCTCACACAAGTATTCAATTAGTTCGGGCTTGCTTAGTATTGAATTGGGACCAAGAAAAAAAGGGTTCTATAGAAGAAGAAGAGATTCATGCTTCTTTTGTTGAAATAAGGGCAAATGGTCTACTTCGTGATTTCATACGAATTGAATTAGTAAAGTCCACTCTTTTGTCTACCATAAAAAGGTATGATATGGCAGGTTCAGGATTGATTTCCAATAATAGATTAGATCGTGCATTTCCCCAACATCAGGGAACTCTTGGTACATTGTTGAATCGAAATAAAAAATGCCAATCTTTAATAATTTTGTCATCATCTAATTGTTCTCAAATTGGTACCTTCAATACTTCGAGATATAATAATGCGACAATTAGGGATTTGTTGGGTCCCTTAGGTACTATTGTGCCTAAAATAGGGAATTTTTGTTCATCTTCCTATTTAAGAACTTCTAATCAAGTTTTTTTAGAGAAATATTTGTTACTTAACAATTTTAAACAGACTTTCCAAGTGCTTAAAGTACTTCCATTTCAATCATTTCAATACTTTTTGCTAGATGAAAATAGGAGGATTTATAATCCCGATCCTTGCAGTAATATCATTTGGAATTCATTCCATTTGAATTGGTGTTTTCTCCATTACAATTCTTGTGAAGAGGCATGGACAATAATTAGTCTTGGACAATTCCTTTGTAAAAATGTATGTATATCGAAATATGAATCATGCATAAAAAAGTCTGGTCAAATATTCATTGTTCATGTTGACTCTTTAGTTATAAGATCAGCCAAGCCCTATTTGGTTACTCCAGGAGCAACTGTTCATGGCCATTATGGGGAAACCTTTTATGAAGGAGATACATTAATTACATTTATATATGAAAAATCAAGATCTGGTGACATAACGCAAGGTCTTCCAAAAGTGGAACAAATCTTAGAAGTTCGCTCAATTGATTCAATATCGATGAACCTTGAAAAGAGAGTGGAAGGTTGGGACGAACATATCCCAAGGATTCTTGGGATCCCCTGGGGATTCTTAATTGGAGCTGAACTAACCATAGCCCAAAGTCGTATCTCTTTAGTTCATAAGATCCAAAAAGTTTATCGATCCCAGGGGGTACAGATCCATAATAGACATATAGAGATTATTGTACGTCAAGTAACATCAAAAGTGTTGGTTTCAGAAGATGGAATGTCTAATATTTTTTTACCTGGGGAATTAATAGGATTGTTGCGAGCAGAGCGAGCAGGGCGTATTTTGGACGAAGCAATCTGTTATCGGGCAATCTTCTTGGGAATAACGAAGTCATCTCTTAATACTCAAAGTTTCATATCCGAAGCGAGTTTTCAAGAAACTGCTCGAGTTTTATCAAAAGCTGCTCTACGAGGTCGTATTGATTGGTTGAAAGGCCTGAAAGAGAACGTTGTTCTGGGGGGTATTATACCGGTTGGTACCGGGTTCAAAAAATTAGTACATCGTTCAAAGCAAGATAAAAACATTCATTTTAAAATAAAAAGGAAGAATCTATTTGAGTTGGAAATGAGAGATATTTTATTACACCATAGAGAATTATTTTGTTCTTGTGCCCCAAACAATTTCTATGAGACATCAGACCAATCATTTACGTAATATAATTGACTAATTCCTAACAAGAGGTCTTTTTTTTTGATTTTCAATCTCTGGTCCGATTATGGATTTGGAAATCAATGAAATAAAAAAGAAAGAATGAGTAGAAGGTTCCGTCGGAACAATTATTTCTTTCATAGGGTACTAAATCTCTTTGAAAAAAAAAAAACAAAGAGAAAGTGTGGTAAAATGGAAAGACGATATTGGAACATTAATTTGGAAGAAATGATGGAAGCAGGAGTTCATTTTGGTCATGGTACTAAGAAATGGAATCCTAGAATGGCTCCTTACATCTCTGCAAAGCGTAAAGGTATTCATATTACAAATCTTACTATAACTGCTCGTTTTTTATCAAAAGCTTGCGATTTAGTTTTTGATGCAGCAAGTAGGGGAAAAAAATTCTTAATCGTTGGCACCAAAAAGAAAGCAGCTGATTTAGTAGCATCAGCAGCGATAAGGGCTCGATGTCATTATGTTAATAAAAAATGGCTTGGGGGTATGTTAACGAATTGGTCTACTACAGAAACAAGACTTCAGAAGTTCAGGGACTTAAGAGCAGAACAAAATATGGGGAAACTCAAACGTCTTCCTAAAGGAGATGCAGCAGTATTGAAGAGAAAGTTATCTACCTTGCAGACATATCTGGGTGGGATCAAATATATGGCGGGATTGCCCGATATTGTAATTATCGTTGATCAGCAAGAAGAATATATGGTTCTTCGAGAATGTGTAATTTTGGGTATTCCTACGATTTGTTTAATCGATACAAATTGTGACCCAGATTTTGCAGATATTTCTATTCCGGCCAATGATGATGCTATAGCTTCGATTCGATTGATTCTTACCAAATTAGTATCTGCAATTTGTGAGGGCCGTTCTAGTTATATGAAAAAGGGTTGATTATCTTATAATGAAGAATATCTAAGTTCGTTTTTGGTGAACTTTCTTTGATTGTTACTTTTTTGGAGTTTGAACTGGATTTTGAATATTGAATAAAAAAAATCAAATGATTAGTATTTTTTATGGAATTCCTTGGTATCCTAAATATACGATTCATGAACGAACGTAGATGAATTGAGAAATAGATAGTTGAATCAAAATAATTATTTTTTAAAAGTTTCATTTCTGTTAGAGGACAATATGAATGTTATACCATGTTCCATTAAAACACTCAAAGGGTTTTACGATATATCAAGTGTAGAAGTAGGCCAACATTTCTATTGGCAAGTAGGAGATTTACAAATTCATGCCCAAGTACTTATCACTTCTTGGGTTGTAATTGCTATCTTATTAGGTTCAGTCATAATAGCCGTTCGAAATCCACAAACCATTCCGACCGACGGTCAGAATTTCTTCGAATATGTTCTTGAATTTATTCGAGATTTGAGCAAAACCCAAATTGGAGAGGAGTATGGGCCTTGGGTTCCATTTATTGGAACAATGTTCTTATTTATTTTTGTTTCGAACTGGTCAGGTGCTCTTTTACCTTGGAAAATCATAAAGTTACCTCATGGAGAGTTAGCTGCACCCACGAATGATATAAATACTACTGTTGCTTTAGCTTTACCTACGTCAGTGGCATATTTCTATGCGGGTCTTAGCAAAAAAGGATTGGGATATTTCGGGAAATACATTCAACCAACTCCCATACTTTTACCAATTAATATCCTAGAAGATTTCACAAAACCTTTATCTCTTAGTTTTCGACTTTTCGGGAATATATTGGCTGATGAATTAGTAGTTGTTGTTCTTGTTTCTTTAGTGCCTTCAGTAGTTCCTATACCTGTCATGTTTCTTGGATTATTTACAAGTGGTATTCAAGCTCTTATTTTTGCAACTTTGGCTGCAGCTTATATAGGTGAATCTATGGAGGGTCATCATTGACTAACTTTCAAAATAGTATGTTTTGAAGCTTATTCCAAACATCTATGTATGTATATAGGAAGCAAGTTGGAATAAAAACAGTTGATTTACGTTATGGAAGAAAAAGGGTATATGTTATTTACTAGTTAGATAGGAATTATCCCTATCTTTTTTTCTATTTTCTCTGTTTACATAAAACTCTATCATGGGTAGAAAGGAAAAAACGGTATATTGAAGAAGTAGAAAAATAAATAGATAAAGACAAGTACTAATTTCTTAGTTGGTTGTATCATTAACCATTTCTTTTTTTTGTGCGAGGAACTTACCATGAATCCACTTATTTCTGCTGCTTCCGTTATTGCTGCTGGATTAGCTGTAGGGCTTGCTTCTATTGGACCTGGGGTTGGTCAAGGTACTGCTGCGGGCCAGGCTGTAGAAGGTATTGCGAGACAACCAGAAGCAGAGGGCAAAATACGAGGTACTTTATTGCTTAGTCTGGCTTTTATGGAAGCTTTAACAATTTATGGACTAGTCGTGGCATTAGCTCTTTTATTTGCAAATCCTTTTGTTTAAGGGCATCTATGTCAAAACAATATTCTGGGAAGGACTGACTTAGTTTAGGAAACTTTTTTCTTTGTGTATATTCAACAAAGGATATTTCTAACGATTGACACGAGACCTCATAACTAATTTTCACTTTATCAATAAACAAAAAGGGGGCGCGCGGAGTGATACAAAAAGAACTCTGTTCTTTCTTAGTCCTATCTATAAGAGGGGAGCATATGAAAAATATAACCGACTCTTTTGTTTCCGTTGGGAGTTTCGAGTTTAATACCGATATTTTAGCAACAAATCCAATAAATCTAAGCGTAGTGCTAGGTGTATTGATTTTTTTTGGAAAGGGAGTGTGTGCGAGTTGTGTATTCCAAGAATAGGTTGGGTTTCACCAGCTGCACTTTATTTCAATTTATGTCTTCTTTTTAGAGCATAACCTAGGGAAAAGGGTGTACAATCTCAACGAATTACTTCCAAATTGGATTTTATTCAAAAATCCTATGTAAGAACCATAGCATTTCGTGACTAATTGGTAAATGAACTTTGATTCTCTATAAACCAAGAATGTTGAGGTCTTTTACATGGTTAAAGATAGATTTTTAAAGTCCAGGCACAGCATAGCATGGTACTCTTTCTACCACTACATTAGTACCAAAATGAGAAAAAAACAAATAATTGGGAATTTATCCGATGTAGAACACTCATATGGATAAAAGGATAAAATTATTTTGAACCATTTACTGGAAAGATGGTATCTTTCCCCCCCTTTTTTTTATCCACTGCTGAATTGACAACCTATGTATTGTATAAAAAGGAGAAATTTTTGTCATTTTTGGATAAAAAAATAGAAATCTCATTCAAATAATATTCTTTATTATTTCTAATAGAATTGAATAAAATTTTTCTAATTTTTTTTAATAAGTTGTAAATAAAGAAACAACTTTGCTGGCAATTTTTGATTTTTTTTCTGGTCTGAAGAGTCCTCCTAATATTTTGATATTTTTCAATACGAACAGAAAAGAGAGGATAGGCTCATTTCATTCAACGGTATGGGAATGTCCATCAAAGAATTGAGCGTGAGAGCCAAATGAATCGAAAGATTCATGTTTGGTTCGGGAAGAGATATTCAAGTTGTGAAATGAATCGAAAGATAATCTACTTTCATTAAATGATTTATTAGATAAGCGAAAACAGAGAATCTTGAGTACTATTCGAAATTCAGAAGAATTACGTAGAGGGACCATTGAACAGCTCGAAGGAATGCGAGCTCGATTACGGAAAGTGGAAGTGGAAGCAGATGAGTATCGAACGAATGGATACTCTGAGATAGAACGAGAAAAAGTAAATTTGATTAACGCTACTTGCGATAGTTTGGAACGATTAGAAAATTTTAAAAATGAAACTATTTTTCTTGAACAACAGAGAGCAATGAATCAGGTCCGACAACAAGTTTTTGAACAAGCCTTACAAAGAGCTCTAGGGATTTTGAATAGTTGTTTGAATAGTGAATTCCATTTTCGTACCATCAGTGCTAATATTGGTATCCTCGGGTCCGTGGAAGAAATAACTGATTAGCCTTTTTACTCTAGTTTAAAGTTTAGGTATTATTTTTTTCCTTTCCTTCCGAAAAATAAAAAATAGATACTAATGGCAACCCTTCGAGTTGACGAAATTAGCAATATTATCCGCGAACGTATTGAAAAATATAAT